CTTTTTTTGCCACTGTAAGTTTGAAAATAAACGTTTAAATGTCCTTCAAAAGCAAGTAAATAGATCCGAAACATATAAAATGCAGTTAATCCTGCTGTGGACCAAGCTATTATTGCAAAAATAGGTGAATACAACCAACTATCATTAAGAATTTCATCTTTGGACCAAAAACAAGCAAGGGGTGGAATACCAGAAAGAGAAAGTGTACCCAATAAAAAAGCAGTTTTTGTAATTGGTACATGTTTTCTTAAACCGCCCATAAGAACCATATTCTGACTTTTATCTGGAGAATATCCAACAATAGCTTCCATCGCATGAATAATTGATCCAGATCCTAAGAACAACAATGCCTTCGAATAAGCATGAGTAATCAAATGAAATAAAGCAGCTCGATAAGACCCCATACCTAGAGCTAACATCATATAACCCAATTGAGACATTGTAGAATAAGCTAAGCTTTTCTTAATATCTTTTTGAGCAAGAGCTAAAGTGGCTCCTAAAAATAATGTTATTATACCTATCAAAGCTATTAGATTTAGAATGTAAGGTATAACTATGAAAAGAGGAAGAAGCCGAGCTACAAGAAAAATTCCTGCTGCTACCATAGTAGCGGCATGTATAAGAGCCGAAATGGGGGTAGGCCCTTCCATGGCATCAGGTAACCATACATGAAGGGGAAATTGGGCGGATTTAGCAACAGCGCCGGCAAATAATAGGGAGGCGCATAAAGTAACAAATAAAAAATTAACTTCATTATTAGAAACCAAGTTATTGAATATTTCAAACAAATCCCGAAATTCGAAACTACCTGTTATCCAATAAAAACCCAAAATTCCTAATAATAAACCAAAATCCCCGACACGATTAGTTACAAACGCTTTTTGACAAGCATTCGCGGCACTGGGTCGTGTGAACCAAAAACCTATTAATAGATAAGAACACACTCCAACTAATTCCCAAAAAATATAAATTTGTATCAAATTAGAACTAGTAACTAATCCCAACATTGAAGTATTGGAAAAACTCATATAAGCAAAAAATCTCAAATATCCCTGATCATGAGACATATAATTGTCACTATAAATAAAAACCATAATTCCAACAGTAGTGATTAATATCGACATAATAGAAGTAAGTGGATCAACCAAGCAGCCAAATTCTAAAGAAAAATCATTATTGATGGTCCAAGACCATACATATTGATAGACAGAATTATTATTTATTTGCTGAATAGAAAAAAGGGCTGAAAAAACCATAACTATACTTAATAATAAAACACTAGGAAAAGCCCACATACGGCGAAGATTTTTTGTTGCCGTTGGAAAAAGTAGAAGTCCTGTTCCAATTAAGATAGGAACTGGAAGTGGAATGAAAGGTATAATCCATGAATATTGATATGTATATTCCATAAAAAAATAAAAAAAAAAATTTATCTTAATTAATTGTTTCTGAGTCACCGGTTCTTATTTCTTTTCTTTTGAAAGGGGTCGGTTAATAAAAAAAAATTAAGATATATAAAATAAAACTTAAATTGAATTTTCTAGCCTTAATTATTCTGAATCTTTCCAAACTACTTCAAATATTTAAAATCAAGAGGTTGTAATTGGTCAAATGATATAAATAAGTCACTAGTGAAAAAAAAATACGTATTTCATTTTATTAATACTGAATTGTTAATATTAAATTCCAATTTTTAAATAAAATTTTATGAAGATAAAAAATGAAAATTAGAATTTTCATTTTAATTATTACGTATTACAATAATTTTTTTATATCTATAGAACAAGGATAAATAATTATACCAAAAACAGTATTTGATATGAATCATAAAGCCCATAACTAAAACTATTTATTGTAATTCGGTTATTTAGAATCATTAACCAATTTGTTTTGTAACTAATTGTTTGTCTTCCATTACAATAAAAGCTATTTGTAGGAAATGCTATGATATCCAACACTTTAATTTTACGGAAAAAAAAGGGGGCAAATAAAATGCCTTTAAATTATGTATTTTGTATCCTTTAACAGATTAACTACTAGTCTCATTTGATAATTAAAATTTTGTGGACTCTTTCTTCGAGCTTGACCAATTAAATTAATATTAAATTAATTAATATAATAGAAAAAATTATTAAAGTTTTTTTTTTTTTWAWTWAGCGGGAGAAGGGTTGGGTTATTAAACTTTTAGATTTTTTTATTACATGTATAAATGTAACACGACGAAAATAGAAAGAAAACGAAACGGACAATCTTTCTTTTTTTTTGTATTATTTTTTTTTATTTTATCAACTTCAATCTATTTGGCATAGTGTACCTTATCGTTCTTATTAATATTTTATGTGATTTTTACCCCCCCCCCCCCCTTTTTTTGGGGAGTCTAATTTAGAGAAAAAATAGATAGAGAATAGTAAAGAACAATTGATTTTGAACAATAGATGTCTTTCACATCCAACCGAAAAACCTATTATAACTTTTTAATGGCAGTTCCAAAAAAGCGCACCTCTATTTCAAAAAAACGTATTCGTAAAAATATTTGGAAAAGGAAGGGATATAGGGCAGCATTGAAAGCTTTTTCGTTAGCGAAATCTCTTTCTACCGGGAGTTCTAAAAGTTTTTTTTGTGTAACAAATAAATAATCTGAATCGTTCTAATAACTAATAAAGTGATATAATTTTGTTTATAGTTTATTTATAAGATTTATAAGTTATAAAAATGATAAATAAGTTATAAAAATGATAAATAATATTTATCAATTCTAATTAATATTAACATCATAATAGTTCATAATAGTATAGTAAAAGAATAAATATTAATATATAAGATAAATTACAATATAAACAATATACATTAAAAATAAAATAAATAAAAAAGAATTAGTCTCATAATGTTTTAATTTAAACGAATATAAAATTGAATTTGTTTTACTTTAATTTGAAGCCAAATTTTTCTTTCGTTTCTGATATAGATAAGAATTCTGTTGTCTACTGAATTCTAAAAATGAATGGTACTTTTTTGTTTGAAAAAAGGGTAAACGCAAGCGCAAGGTTTCGCCTTTCATTTTAGTATGTTTTATCATTTTCCGGATGGGGATTATCACTTTCCCCATCGCCCTTACTCAATAATAAAAAGAATTTTTTTTTAGTTATATTTTTGATTTTATATTATAAAGAAGAGGTCGTTGAAACTAATTGATTAAGTTTAAAATGTTTTTTATAATCTTTTAAACCATTATTTTGGGTTTTAGAAATTATTATCACTATATAAATTCCTTAAACCCAATTAAATTAATAAAAGCCCCGTTTACATTTTTAGGTAGTTATATGACGAATGCGCCAATTTTGAGTGATCTATTTTAGATCCTATGTTTCGATTGGAAGATCGATCAAGATATAATATATATATATTAATTAAAAAATTTAGAAAATATTTTGAAGTATGGTACAATTTCTATACGAAATTTTTTTATATGATTGATACGACCATCCCAAATACCTAACTTAATGGGTTTGCTAAATCTTAACGCAAATTCTCTACACAACAAAAAATCCTAACGCAACCTAACTATGCAAATATTTACATAAATCTTTTGAGTGTATCGCTGAAATTGTGTTATATAAAAATTCTATTTTTTTATTAATCGATAAAATGCATTTTTTATTTTAGATTAATAAAATAAATGATAAAAGAAATTAATCATTAAAAAATGCAAACGAGGCAGAACATTTTTTTTACTTATATCCAGGGATTGAAGTAAAAATTATCTAGTTACAACTGTTACATTTTAGTTTTAGGAGAGCATAAAGTAATAGCCTACGAAAAAATACATTGTTAGTTCAGTTAAATAAAATTGACATCCTAAAATACTAAATAACTAAATAAAAAGATAATAATAAGAAAAATAAATATTATTAACGTTAACGAAAACGTTTTAATCCCTAATTTTTAAACAAGTTTTTATTCATCAATTTGAATGGTTTCCTAAAAAAAATATTGGATTGAATTAACTCCTTCAAGCTCGACGATTGAATAAAAATAGGTTATTATGATTTCGAATAAGCCGCTATGGTGAAATCGGTAGACACGCTGCTCTTAGGAAGCAGTGCTAGAGCATCTCGGTTCGAGTCCGAGTGGCGGCATGGCATCTTCTAAAAGAGTAAGTCCTATAATGAATTCAATTCCCGATTTCAATTCCTATAATTGAGGGACGCCCTTATTAATTTAATAATTTTTATGATATTTTCAACTTTAGAGCATATATTAACTCATATATCCTTTTCGATCGTTTCAATTGTAATTACAATTCATTTGATAATTTTATTAGTCGATGAAATCGTAGGACTAGATGATTCGTCAGAAAAGGGGATGATAGCTACTTTTTTCTGCATAACAGGATTATTAGTTACTCGTTGGATGTATTTGAGGCATTTACCATTAAGTGATTTATATGAATCATTAATTTTTCTTTCGTGGAGTTTTTCCATTATTCATATTATTCCGTATTTGAAAAAACATAAAAACCATTTAAGCGCAATAACCGCGCCAAGTGCTATTTTTACTCAAGGTTTTGCTACTTCGGGTCTTTTAACTGAAATGCATCAATCCGCGATATTAGTACCCGCTCTCCAATCCCATTGGTTAATGATGCACGTAAGTATGATGGTATTGAGCTATGCAGCTCTTTTGTGTGGATCATTATTATCACTAGCTCTTCTAGTCATTACATTTCGAAAATTCATAAGGATTTTTAGTAAAAGCAATAATTTAGAAAATGAGTCAGTTTACTTTAGTGAGATTCAATACGTGAACGAAAGAAACAATGTCTTACGAAACACTTCTTTTATTTCGTCTCAAAATTATTACAGGTATCAATTGATTCAACAATTGGATCGTTGGAGTTATCGTATTATTAGTCTAGGGTTTATCCTTTTAACCGTAGGTATTCTTTCGGGAGCAGTATGGGCTAATGAAGCATGGGGATCATATTGGAATTGGGATCCAAAGGAGACTTGGGCATTTATTACTTGGACCATATTCGCTATTTATTTACATATTAGAACAAATAAAAATTTTGAAAGTGTAAATTCTGCAATTGTGGCCTCAATGGGCTTTCTTATAATTTGGATATGCTATTTTGGGGTTAATCTATTAGGAATAGGGTTGCATAGTTATGGTTCATTTACATTAACATCTAATTGAATAAAAGACTTGACGAATATAAACATAGGACGGCATACAGGTATATATACGAAAACTTCATGTAAACAATCAAGAACCATTTGAATCATTTCCATTACTTGATTCAAATGGTTCTCACAAATTCAAAAGATATCTAGTTATAATAGAATTCCAATTTATTTATTTTACTTAAAAGAATATAAAAGACTCATTTTTTTATTGTACAATCAACCATTTTTAAAATCATGGGATTTCAGTTTCATTTTTTGGTTTACTCACAAAAACTATCGAAAAAAATAATTGGATATAATAGCTTCGACCTTGTCAACTGATAATGATAAAACGAAATCGGGATAAACACCAATACCTATTACAGGTAAAAGGATAGAGATCGAAACAAATAATTCTCGCGGTCCAGAATCAAAAAAATAAGAGTTTGGGGCATTAAAAAGCTTGTATCCATAGAACATCTGGCGTAACATCGATAATGAATAAATAGGAGTTAATATCATTCCAATTGCCATTACAAAAGTAATTAATATTTTTGTCATTAAAAGATATTTTTGACTAGTAAGTATTCCAAAAAAAACTAACAATTCGGCAACAAAACCGCTCATGCCCGGTAATGCAAGAGAAGCCATTGATAAGATACTGAAAGTCGTGAATATTTTTGGAATTGCGATAGCCATTCCGCCCATTTCGTCGAGATAAACAAGACGTATTCTATCATAACTCGTTCCGGCCAAGAAAAAAAGCGCAGCGCCAATAAATCCGTGAGAGATTATTTGTAAAATGGCTCCGTTGAGTCCTGTATCGCTTATAGAACCAATTCCTATAATTATGAAACCCATATGAGATACAGAAGAGTAGGCTATTCTTTTTTTTAAATTACGCTGACCGGGAGATGTTGAAGCTGCATAGATTATTTGAATTGTGCCTACTATAATCAACCAGGGAGAGAATATAGAATGGGCGTGGGGTAATAATTCCATATTGATCCGAACCAATCCATACGCTCCCATTTTTAATAAGATTCCGGCTAAAAGCATACAAGTACTGTAATGTGCCTCTCCATGGGTGTCTGGTAACCATGTATGTAAGGGTATGATCGGTGATTTGACAGCAAAAGCAATAAGAAATCCAATATAGAATATTATTTCCAGTGCTACAGGATACGATTGATTAGCTGATGTTTCAAAATTTAATGTTGGTTCATTGGAACCATATAAACCAATACCCAAAACTCCCATTAATAAAAAAACGGAACTTCCTGCAGTGTACAAAATAAATTTTGTAGCTGAATACAAGCGTTTCTTTCCCCCCCACATGGATAGAAGTAGATAAACTGGAATTAATTCTAACTCCCACATGATGAAAAAAAGTAAAAGGTCTCGAGAAGAAAATGGTCCTATTTGACCGCTATACATTGCTAACATCAGAAAATGGAATAGTCGGGAATCTCGAGTAATCGGCCGAGCCGCTAAAGTAGCTAAAGTTGTGATAAATCCTGTCAGTAAAATGGGTCCTATAGAAATTCCATCTATTCCCAATCTCCAGTAAAAATCAAAAAAATCGATCCATTTATAATCCTCTGTCAGTTGCATTAATGGATCATCCAATTGGAAACGATAACCGAATGCATAGGTTGTTAGAAGGAGTTCCATTATGCATATACATACAGTATACCACCGAATGATCTTATTTCCTCTATGAGGGAGAAAGAAAATTAAGGAACCCGCGAATATTGGCAAAACTACAACTAGCGTTAACCAAGGAAAATTATTCATGGTAAAAACAAGATAAACTTGGACCAGAAAAACCCGTGCTCAAAATAAAAAGTTTTTGAGCGCGGGTTTTTGTCGGTAAAGGTAAAAAAATCAAATGTATTCAAGTAGGGTTTTCTGGAACGTATTAATAAGCCAGACCCATACTTCGAGTTGTTTCATGCCATAAATAAACTCGAACACTCAAGAAATCTGTCGGACAGGCGGATTCACATCTCTTACAACCGACACAGTCCTCTGTTCTTGGAGCAGAAGCAATTTGCTTAGCTTTACACCCGTCCCAAGGTATCATTTCTAATACATCCGTTGGGCAGGCGCGCACGCATTGAGTACACCCTATACACGTATCATAAATCTTTACTGAATGTGACATTTGGATCTATAAATTTTTGAATGTCAGAAAGTTTCGATCTAGTAAACTTGTAAATGAATCATATATTTAGACACCAGATGAATCAATAATTTATCATAATTTTTCTAATCAATCTACTTCTGGATTGACTCATGCGATAGAGCCAAGATACTTTAATTTCTTATATTTTTGAAAACATGTATTATTACGTAATGTATGGTCATGGTAATTCTAATTTATGAATATTCGAATTTATATGATTAATACTACTTATTCAACAAATTCGATTGATTGATACGAGTTGATTTTCTGTTACGATAAATTGATGAAACAATAGCCGGGCCAATAGCTGCTTCAGCGGCTGCAATAGCTATAACAAAAATTGAGAAAATATTTCCTTTTAATTGGCGACTATCAAAAAAATCAGAAAATGTTACGAAATTCATATTAACCGCATTCAGTATAAGTTCAAGACACATAAGGGCTCTAACCATATTCCGGCTCGTGATCAATCCATAGATACCGATAGAAAATAAGTAGGCACTCAAAACAAGTACATGTTCGAGCATCATTGACCAACTCCTTATCAATTTCGATTCATTTCAATATGAACTGAACAACAATTCAACAGATTCAATTGACTAGGATAAAAAAAAGTACGGAACAAAGGCAGATTTTCTATTGTTAATAGAATAGATTGAATAAGTTCTATTTTAGACATAAACAATCTTTAATTAAAGGGAAATAAATGGAATGTAATAAAACCGAACAGAGTTTAATGTGCATTGCTAATTCTATAAATTTTTTACTGTCGCGCCACGGCAATTGCACCTATCAAAGCGGCTAAAAGAATTATCGAAACGAATTCAAATGGAAGAAAAAAATCTGTTGATAAATGAATTCCAATTTGTTGACTATTACTTATCAAATCTTGCTCTATAATCTGGTTTGATCTTGTAGTCCAAATAATTCCGTACCATGACGTATCCGTAATAATAATCATGAGTAAAACAAAAATACTTGTACAAACTGGCAAAGTAACCACATCCCCAATGGTCCAAAGATTCAAATCTTTGTAATATTCTGAACCATTCATGAACATCACAGCAAATACGATTAAAACATTTATAGCTCCCACGTAAATAAGGAGTTGTGCAGCAGCTACAAAATAAGAGTTTAATAGAATATAGAATAAGGATATACAAACAAGAACCAGTCCCAATGAAAAGGCAGAATAAATGGGGTTGGTAAATAATACCACCCCCATACCTCCTAGTATAAGAACCGATCCCAGAAAGACTAAAAGAAAATCATGTATTGGTCCGGGCAAATCCATTATATGTAAAATAAGAGATAAATAAATAGAAATGTTTTTCATGACCTTATTGAGACCCGACCAGAAAAATTTTTTTTATGATTTTTGAGCAATTCCTAATTTAATCCTAAGTAAATAAATACTAAGGGATATGAATAAATGTGAGTACTATTATTGGACTAATTTCATTCTTTATCTGAAAGAGTCGTTCTAATTCTAAACTATATATTTTAAAACAATTATGGATATATTAATTAATGGATTTTCAATCCAAATTAAGACGCGTTTCTTACCAACCAATCAATAGTTGGTATTTGTAGTTATTGACCAAACAACACGAAAGAAACCTAAATTCCTTCTATATTAGTTATTAGTAAAGTAATTATAAATTATTCGTTAATCAAGAGATTTACTTATTTATTTGAGGCGAATTCAAAATTGTTCGAATTGTATAATCGTCAATTACTGACATTGGTAAACGACCCAAAGCAATTTGATTATAATTCAATTCGTGACGATCATAAGTAGAAAGTTCATATTCTTCAGTCATTGATAAACAATTCGTTGGACAATACTCAACGCAATTACCACAAAATATACAGACTCCGAAATCAATACTGTAATTAAGCAGCCGTTTCTTGCGAATATCAGTTTCCAATTTCCAATCAACAACGGGTAGATCTATAGGACATACACGAACGCATACTTCACAAGCAATACATTTATCAAATTCAAAATGGATTCGACCGCGGAAACGCTCCGCGGTGATTAATTTTTCATAAGGATATTGAATAGTTACGGGTAAACGATTTGCGTGGGATAAAGTAATCATGAAACTTTGACCAATGTACCTTGCAGCTCGTACTGTTTGTTGACCATAATTCATGAACCCAGTTACCATAGAGAACATATCGTTAATATATATATGAATAGTTTTATGTTTGTTTATTTCTCTTGTTTGAGACACGTTGTGAATATAGAATGTTACTTTACAGTGAAAAGAGTTGGAAAGAAGTTGTTAATAATAGATTACCGAGAGAAATAGGTAAAAGAAATTTCCATCCAAGATTCAATAGTTGGTCCATTCTTAGCCTCGGTAAAGTCCATCTTGTTGTGATAGGAATGAACAAGAACAAATAAGTTTTAGCTAATGTAATAAAGATACCAATTATCGCTCCAAAAACTCCACACGTTTTATTTATTTCAAAAAGCTCAGAAACATATATGTCCGGAATAGATATATTCCAACCTCCCAAGTAAAGAACTGTTACAAATAATGAAGAAACCAATAGGTTTAGATAGGACGCAACATAAAATAACCCAAATTTTATACCCGAGTATTCGGTTTGATAACCTGCTACTAACTCTTCTTCTGCTTCTGGTAAATCAAAAGGTAATCTCTCACATTCTGCTAGGGAAGAAATAATAAAAATGATAAACCCTATAGGCTGACGCCACAAATTCCATCCCCAAAAACCATATTTTGATTGCGCCTCAACAATATCAATTGTACTTGAACTGTTAGATAATTATAGTCGGTGATACCATCACTGTTACCATCGCTATTACAGAACCGTACATGAGATTTTCACCTCATACGGCTCCTTGAAGGCCAGAAATAAATATAGGGACCGCGTCAGTATTCTTTTTTGAATCTTGATATGTTTGTAGGATGGATAACTATCGGCCGGTCCCAAATTAGACCAATTGAATTCTGTCTGTTATAATTATTTTAATTCAAAATTAAATAAAAAAAGTACTTCTGAATTGATCTCATCCTTTCTTTAATTTAATAATTTCAATAATAATTTCAATTCTTCTTTGTTCAGTAATAACTTAACTGTTCAATAAAATACTTCTTGTAAAAATATCAATAACCCGTTGGTTTCACGTACGAAAAAAAAATTCTATATTAATTAATGAATTATGACACAAATTATATATCTATTAATATGTATATGGGAAAGAATAAAAGTAACAAAGAATAAATAAAGTATATCTTTATATATTTTTTTTTTCGTTCCTATTCTTCTTTCTATTTCTGAGAAAAAGAGGGCTTTCAAAATAAAGTAAAGGATTATTTCGTTTCGAATAGTTATTTATTAAATCGGTGGATAGGAGTATACTCTGGATTGGAATCGTGTCATGGGGAGTACTGCCTGATCATTTCTACCAACTTAAAGCCCCAATTAGTATTCTTTGTTTGTATATTATGTAAAAATGTCCTTTTGGAGAATTTACATAATCTCCATTACTAATCCTTTACATATGTTCGTGTTTCTAACCATCCACTCGTTTTTGCTCAATCCCCCGTTATGCTAATACATAAAAATGATAGTGAAAACTCAATACGGTTGATCTTTTGAACCCGCTTCAAGTCAGGATGACTAATCAACCAATCTTGGGGGAAACGGTCTCTTCTGTTTATGTTTATTTCCGCTTAACTCTCTAACTCTTATACATAGAAAATGAGAATCAATCTTTTTACTGCGAATTTATATATAAGCTGTTTTCTTTCACTCATATAACTATTTGATTTAGTTCATCAACCCGAATAATGAATAAAAAAAAAATTAAGATATCTACTCAATCCATTCCAACCCTTTCCTTGAAAGGAAGGAATAGAGAAAAGTTTATGTCTATGTATCAACGAATCGCACGTAGAGATATTGATAACACACATAAAGTTAATGGTATTTCATAACTAATCGATTGAGCAGCAGCTCGTAGACCGCCTAAAAAGGAATATTTATTATTTGACCCGTATCCCGACATAAGAAGTCCAATTGGAGCAATACTGGAAATGGCAATCCATAAAAAAACACCGATATTGAGATCCGCTAAAACAAGGTGATATCCAAAAGGAACTACTGAATAGCTTACTAAAATTGATATGACTGCTATGGATGGCCCGATACTGAATAAACGAGTATCCCCCCTAGATGGAAAAAGATTTTCTTTGAAAAGTAGTTTTGTCCCATCTGCTAGAGCTTGAAGAACTCCCAAAGGGCCGGCGTATTCAGGTCCAATACGTTGTTGTATCCCTGCCGATATTTCTCTTTCTAACCATACAATTACCAGTACGCCTATTGTGATTCCCACTACAAGAGTCAAAATAGGAACAAGAACCCATAGAATTCCATAAACCTCTTTAAAAAATTCTAATCTAGAAAAAGAATCGATATCTTGTACTTCCGGTGTATCAATTATCATTTCAACGATCAACTTCTCCCATAATGATATCTATACTACCTAGTATCGTCATAATATCAGCCAATTTCATTCTTTTAACTAACCGCGGAAGAATTTGCAAATTGATAAAACCCGGCGGGCGGATTTTCCATCTCCAAGGAAAACCACTCTGATCCCCTATGAGAAAAATTCCCAATTCTCCCTTTGGGGCTTCTACTCTCACATAAAGTTCTTGTTTCGGCAATTCAAATGTAGGAGACGGCTTTTTACTAATAAATCGATATTCAAAATCATTCCATTCCGGATTCCTTTCTCTATCAAAGTATCGTATTTCTAAATTCTCATAGGGTCCCCCTGGAATTCCTTCCAGGGCCTGTTGAATAATTTTTACGGATTCTATCATTTCACCAATTCGGACTAGATAACGAGCCAATGAATCTCCTTCTTTTTGCCACTGTACTTCCCAATCAAATTCGTCGTAACATTCATAATGATCAACTTTACGAAGATCCCATTGTATTCCGGAAGCTCGCAGCATTGGTCCCGATAAACCCCAATTTATTACTTCCTCTCTACCAATAATGCCTACTCCCTCGACTCGTTCTAAAAAAATAGGATTTCGTGTAATAAGTTTTTGATATTCAGCAACTCTTGTTAAAAAATAATCGCAGAAATCCAAACATTTATCTATCCAGCCATGAGGTAGATCGGCCGCTACTCCTCCGATACGAAAATAATTATGCATCATTCTCATACCGGTGGCAGCTTCGAATAGATCATATACTAATTCTCTTTCTCTGAAAATATAGAAAAAGGGAGTTTGTGCACCAATATCCGCCATAAAAGGACCGAGCCATAACAGATGAGAAGCTATACGACTCAACTCCAACATAATTATTCTGATATAGCTGGCTCTTTTAGGTACTTGAATATTTCCCAACTGTTCCGGTCCGTTTACAGTTATTGCTTCTGTGAACATAGTAGCTAAATAATCCCACCGTGTTACATAAGGCAAATATTGTATAATTGTTCGATTTTCCGCAATTTTTTCCATTCCTCGGTGTAAATAACCCAATATTGGTTCACAGTCAATAACATCTTCACCATCTAGAGTAATGATGAGTCGAAGAACACCATGCATTGATGGGTGGTGGGGGCCCATATTGACTATCATGAGGTCTTTTCTTGTAGCCGGTATATTCATAGGTTTTTCCTCGATTCATTCTTTCATGAATTGCTGAAAACGAAAAAAAGTTCATTAAAATTCAAGATCTAATAAATCAAATAATTCAAAATGCCTTTATAAAAATAAAATTAACGAGTTTTTGAAAAATAAAATTAACGAGTTTTTGACTCCCGAATATCCAACCGATTAATTAATTCTTTATAACATATTCTATTTTTCTTTGACAAATAAGACAGTAATCGTTGGCGTTTTCCCAGAATTTTACGTAAACCTCTCTGAGATAAATAGTCTTTTTTGTGTAATTGTAAATGTGAAGTAAGTCTTCGTATCCTATTGGTGAAACTAACTATTTGAAATTCAACAGATCCTCTGTTTTCGTCTTTTTCTTCTTGTGAAATAACTGAGATGAATGAATTTTTTACCATAAACTGAAATCTTCTCTCCCCCCCTCTTTTTATTTTAAGATATTTTTTATTGATAGATATCTTTATTGATCAGTAATAATAATGCCCCTAATTTTTATTTGGTATATACAATAATTTGAATTTCGTTATTAATTTCTAATTTTTTTAATTTAATAAAATTAATAAAACTTACTCAATCCTATTTTCATTTTAAAATTGGATTTGAAAGGGGATACAAAAGTATGGTTGGTTTCTTCACTCACAAAAGATAAAAGTTTAGACCTAAAATAAGAAAATTTTGTTCATTCTAGATCTAATTGATATGTCATTGAATTAGTATCATGTATCAGAATGGAATGTAAGACAATGTATGCGTGCATCTCTTTGTCGTCATAGACCAGATATGGTATGGGAAATATAGGAAAAATGTACTATTAATGAATTTTCAATCGCGGATACATATGTATCCTTACCATACTGAAACAACTGCCATTATTGGTATTAAACCAATAACGATTCATACAAGCTAAATCTTCTAATCGATAATTGGGCCAAAGAAATAGCTTTAATTTTATAAGTTTTTTTTTATATTTTTTGCTTTTATCCACAACTTGACTGTTTACCTCATTCCCATTACAAAAAGATGCCTTTCTATGTCTATTCTTAGAATTTAAACAAATTAGAATTCGCAATTCTCTACGACGTCTAGGCGATAAAATATTTTCAGGAACAAACAAATCATAATTTTTTTTATATCTATTTCCAGTCATCTTTTGATGTTTTGTAATGACTTCATCAGAATTCTTATCAACATGTTTTTTTTCTCGGTATCTTTGATTTATTTGATGTTTACTTTTATGAACTAATGAAATACCGAGGGTTTGATACATAATAAATTTTCCATCATTTTTTATAGCTAGACGAATTGGTTCAATAATCAAAAATCCCCTTTTAATAAATTCTGTAAGAGTTACATCTTTCTGAATCGTCAAAATATCCAGACTCATTTCGCCCCTTTGAATAGAGGATATAGTAATTTCTCTTGGATTTATCAGTCTAAGCAGGAGACAATATACGTTGATGTTATTGATTATTTTTTTATTTAAAGAATCATCCCATCTCAATTGAAAATACAAATACCTTTTTAGGAAGAAATCAAACTCCGCTTTTGTATTGATCTTGTATTGCTTTTTATTTCTATGTTTTTTCATGTCCGATCCCGTATAATCTTCTTCAACATCTTTTTCTTGGTTTGAAAGAGCTGATTTAAGATCTGCTTGGCCCGTTAATTCTTTTTCTCCTTGATTTCGGTTTTCTAATTCAAGAGATTTTTTTTCATTCGCCGATATTGATATAAAAGGATCTCTTTTTTTATTTCCAGTGATGCTTTTGTTTTCACTAGCATTTTTTTTTATATTAGAATTAAAAAGTAGTAATTTAATTGGTATAACCCACGGTTTCATTTTATACGTATTATAAAGTCTCACAAATTCTGGCAAGAACCAAAGTTCCAGATTTGATATGGGACGACTTAGTATTTCTTCATTCATTCCCATCCAATCCAAAAGGGGTTTTTGATTGGATAGGTTGATTTTTTGATCTTGCTGAAGTGTGAGATAAAAAAGACCCTTATTATTGATTTTATCAATTATTTGATACTTATTAACCCTAGTCTTAGTATATTTATTACTGTTAGTGTCAGTATCAATATTGATCCAGGCCTCAATATCGACTTTCGTTTTAAGACAAAAATCGAGAATTCTCCAATCAAAATATTTTCTATCCGTATTTTTATCCATATCTCGAATATCATCTTCTACCATATTAAATGATTTTTGTTTATGTGTGTTGTAATTATAAAAAATATCTTGGTTAGTTTTTACTTGTAATGGTGATCCATAAATTGAAGAGTACTTCTTAGTTTCAGAATTTATAGATTTATATGCTAAAAGATCATATCTATATTGTTTTTTAAAATTATCCTTTTGATTCAATAATAAATCCGTTTCAATTTTTGTTTTTTTTTCGTAGTGAATTAATTCATCTTTTTCATATAAATCACACAAATCTTTATATAAATCTTTATTTTGAGCTATACAGTTCAATATATTTCGCCATTTTTGTGGTACTACTCTAGACCATTTAATTTGAGATACATCACATTGATATTGATAATGACTCCTTAACCAATTTGTCCATTGATTCATTCCAGAATTGCGAAGATTCTTAGGTCTTAATTCGGAATGAAATAGTTCTTGTCTTACAACAAAAAAATCCTTTATTTCATTCTTAAGAAAAAGGGGGGTTCCATTATATTGAAATACGGATTTCAATTTCTCTAACTTAATAAGTTGGGTTTGTGATAATTTGTAAAATACATATGCTTGTGAAAAGTAAGATAAGTCAAAAAAAGTCTTTGAATTTTTTTGACTAAGACTAATATTAGTATTAGAAAGTGACTCTTTTATAATCGAAATAAATTTAATTAAACTTTGATTTGTTTTATTAATTCTTTCTTGATTTGCTTCATTACTGTTAATGTTTTTATTAATAATTTTTTTTGTTGATTCAAGAAAAAGTTGTGTATTGATACTAGGAATATTAATCATAGATAGAAAGATATCTATGTATATCTTTTCAATGAAAAATATTATAAAATAATGGGATTTACGGATTAATCGAGCAGTTCTTCTTTTTAATATCTGCCAAATATTTTTTTGTGATTCCAATCTTTTATCATCATAACTTATTTTGTTAGAACTCAAATTTCTATCTGAAGTTATAAATCCCTTTTTCTTGTCTTTTGTAATTTTTTCTATTTGATTTATGATTGTGTTTATTCTATCAGTCAGATCTTGCATTTTTTTTTCTGTTAATGAAAAATTTGTCCAATCCTGAGATCTAATTTGAATGGACGATTCCTGAATCATCCGATTACTGATTATTGAATCTTTTTTAATTTCACTCAATTCATATACTTCTATTTCTCTCAATCCAAATAATATAATTGGGTTTATTTTTGAGAGTTCTTTTATTATTTCTTTTATAAACAGAATGTTTTTAATGATCCATTTTTTTTGTTTTTTTGAGACATTTAGAAACAATTTTGTTTGTTCTTTAAAAATTCCTAGAATTATAAAACATTTCTTTTGCAATTTTTTAATTTTTTTTTTGAGTTCTTTTAAAATCGGTTCAAAAAATGAAAGTTTTTTTCTGGGAGAACCAAAAGGTAGTTCAGCTTCCATTCCAAAAATTGTTAAAAAACAAAAATCATTTTTTTGACCTTGCTTTTTCATTGGATCGTTATAAGGGGCTCGTAACTTAGATCTGTGCCAAGGTTTAAGACGAAAAGGAAATAGGATCTTGATCTGAATGCCGTCTGTTAACCAGTTTTTTGGAAATTCTTTTTCTGATAATTGAACGCCGTTATAGGTACATTTAACATGCATTTCTCTATTCCAATCCTTTAAGTCCTCATACCATTCCGGAAATTGAAATAATAGTATACGGACGATATTTTTAGCTATTATCAATGAAGGTAATATAATATATTTTCTAAGAATTGATTGGGTTACTAATAAAAAACCTCTCATTACTTGAGCAAGTAAAATACTATCCCAGGCTTCCGCTATTTGTATACGCACTTTCTCCTTTCTTTTGTCTTCTTCTTTTTTGTCCTCCTCTTTTTTTTTTGCGCTTTCTTTTGTCTTTTTCTCTGTATAATTCGAAATTGTGAATTCTGTGTTTTTCCACATCCAATTTCTAAAAATTTTTTTCATCCGTTCAGAAATATCAAAAAAAAAAAAAAAAGATTTGTCTATTCGGTCCAAAAAAAGAGGGGAATGCGCATTTGCTTCAAAGAGTTTCCAAGTAACTGTTTTACGTCTTTGAGCGCGCATGGAGCCTTTGATTATGTCTCGACGAAAATCCGATTGTTGGGAATAACGTATCAAAGCAACTTCGCCTGTTTGATCAGTATTATTAGTTTCTTTGGTATTAGTATAAGCATCAGTATTTTGTTGGTTATCAGTAAAAATCACTACACGTTTGGATTTTCTTGAACGAATCTGATGATCCTCTACCACAGTTTCT